AATAAGATGCCTGAAAAAAGGATTATTTTGATGTAATAAACTATGTAAACTTAAATTACTCTTATTATATTATTTAGAATTAAACTAAATCTTTTAATATCAAAAATTAAAGTGCATCCTTACACTACAACATAAAAGATAAGCTAAAACAAGCTAATGGGCTCATACCTCATTTATAGAAATAATAAAACTTTCTTCTTTTAATTGATTAAAAATTCAACCAAAATAACATTTTTCATATTAATAATAATAAGAACCATTATAACAATATCATCAAATAACTGATTAGGTAGATGAATAGGATTAGAAATTAACCTGATTTCATTTATCTCATTAATATATATAAACCCAAATTATTATACATCCGAAAGAAGCATAAAATACTTTATTATTCAAAGAATAGGATCATCAATTTTACTAATAGGAATTATTTTAACTTCACTAAAAGTAAATGAAAACATATTATTAATAATAATAGGACTACTAATAAAATTAGGAACCGCACCATTCCATATATGAGTAATTAGAATTATAGAAAGCTTAAATTGAATAAAATGTTTAATTTTATCAACATGACAAAAAATCGCTACACTAATATTACTAAGATATATTATTAACCAATTAGTAATAATTAATATTTTATTATCCCTAATTGTAGGAGCAATAGGAGGTATTAATCAATTATCAATTAAAAAAATAATAGCTTATTCATCAATTAATAATTTAGGATGAATTATTATAAGAATAATAATTAGAATAAAGTTATGAATAAACTATTTCATCTTATACTCAATAATAATTATAAGACTAATAATAATAATAAAAAAAACAAAAATTAATTATCTAAATCAATGCTTATTATCATCACACTCACTATTAAATAAATTATCAATATCAATAATAATATTATCAATAGGAGGTCTTCCACCTATACTAGGATTCTTACCAAAATTTATAGTAATTCAATCAATAATAAATACCAAAAACTTCTTAATACTAATAGTTATAATTTTTACATCACTAATTACACTTTATTTTTATATACAAATTTGTTTAACAATAATAACCCTAAATTCTTCAAAATTAAAATGAAACTTATTACTCAATAATAATAAATCAATAACATTAATAATAATATGCATTATTAACATAACAGGATTTATTATTATCATTATCTCAAAATCAATATCATAAAGTTTTAAGTTAAATAAAACTATTAACCTTCAAAGTTAAAAATATAATACTAATTATAAGCTTTAGAATAAATATTATTCAACTCTAGAATTGCAATCCAAAATCATTAATTGACTACAAAGCCCCATGTTAAAAGAAGAACTAATTTATCTACATAAATAAATTTACAATTTATTGCTATTTCAGCCACTTTAACAATGAAAAAATGACTATTCTCTACTAATCATAAAGATATTGGAACAATATACTTCTTACTAGGAATCTGATCAGGAATAATTGGAACAACATTAAGATTATTAATCCGAATAGAATTAGGTCAACCAGGATTTTTTATTGGTGATGATCAAATTTATAATGTAATTGTAACAGCTCACGCCTTCATCATAATTTTCTTTATAGTAATACCAATTATAATTGGTGGGTTTGGAAACTGATTAATCCCAATTATAATCGGTGCCCCAGATATAGCATTTCCGCGAATAAACAATATAAGATTCTGAATATTACCTCCATCATTAACATTATTATTATCAAGAAGAATAATTGATAATGGAGTTGGTACAGGATGAACCGTTTATCCACCACTATCAAGAAATATTGCTCACATAGGAGCCTGCGTGGATTTAGCTATTTTTTCCCTACACTTAGCAGGAATTTCATCAATCTTAGGAGCAGTAAATTTTATTACTACAATTCTTAATATACGAAGAACAGGAATAACCCTAGACCGAACCCCATTATTTGTATGAGCAGTATTAATTACCGCCACCTTATTATTACTATCGCTACCTGTATTAGCAGGAGCAATCACAATACTATTGACAGATCGAAATATTAATACATCATTTTTTGATCCATCAGGAGGAGGAGATCCAATTCTATATCAACACCTATTCTGATTCTTTGGACATCCAGAAGTTTACATTTTAATTCTTCCAGGATTTGGATTAATCTCTCATATTATTAGTCAAGAAAGAGGTAAAAATGAATCATTTGGATCACTAAGAATAATTTATGCAATATCAACAATTGGTTTATTAGGATTTGTAGTATGAGCCCATCACATATTTACTGTAGGAATAGATGTAGATACACGAGCTTATTTTACATCAGCAACAATAATTATTGCTATCCCCACAGGAATCAAAATTTTTAGATGAATAGCTACACTATATGGCATACCAATTAATATATCAGTATCAATTATATGATCAATCGGATTCGTATTCCTATTTACAATCGGAGGACTAACAGGAGTAATCTTAGCAAATTCATCAATCGATATTATTCTTCACGATACATATTACGTAGTAGCTCACTTTCATTATGTTTTATCAATAGGAGCAGTATTCGCTATCTTAGGAAGATTTATTCAATGATACCCATTATTTTCAGGAATAACAATAAACCTTAAATGATTAAAAATTCAATTCTTCTTAATATTTATCGGAGTAAATATAACATTTTTCCCACAACATTTCTTAGGATTAAGAGGTATACCACGTCGATACTCAGACTACCCTGACGCATATATATCATGAAATATTCTATCTTCAGTAGGAAGAATAATTTCATTTATTAGAATTACACTATTAACATTTATTGTATGAGAAAGAATAATAGTTAAACGAAAAAGAATCTTTCCAAAAAGAATATCATCATCAATTGAATGATTACAAAAAAATCCACCCTCAGAACACTCATATAATGAATTACCAATTATAATATCATTCTAATATGGCAGAAAAGTGCAATAAACTTAAGATTTATTTATAAGAACATTAGTCTTTATTAGAAATGGCAACTTGATCTAACATAACCTTACAAGATAGAATGTCACCTTTAATAGAACAATTAATCTTCTTTAATGATCACACAATAATAATTCTAATCATAATTATTATAATCGTATCATACATAACAATCAATATTATAAATAACAAATTTATAAATCGATACTTATTAGAAGGCCAAATAATTGAACTAATTTGAACAATTATGCCAGCAATTACACTAATTTTTATCGCATTACCATCAATAAAACTTTTATATTTAATAGATGAAATTAATGAACCATCAATTTCAATAAAAACAATTGGTCACCAATGATATTGATCTTATGAAATATCAGACTTTAAAGACCTAGAATTTGACTCATACATAAAATCTTATGAAAAAAATGATCAATTTCGCTTATTAGATGTTGATAATCGAACAATTTTACCATTTAATACATTAATCCGAATAATAGTATGTTCAATAGACGTTATTCACTCATGAACAATTCCAAGATTAGCAATCAAAATTGATGCAGTGCCAGGACGATTAAATCAAACTAGTATACTTATATCTCGACCAGGGTTAATTTTTGGTCAATGCTCAGAAATTTGCGGTACAAATCACAGATTTATACCAATTGTAATTGAAAGAATTAACATAAAAACATTTATAAACTGATTAAAAATTTACTCATTAAGTAACTTAAATGCAAGTAATGGTCTCTTAAACCAATCTATAGTTTATTAGCAAATACTCTTAATGAAAAAAATTAATTTATATAAAATATTGTTTTGTCAAATCAAAAAACTTAATTAATTAAGATTTTTTAATCCCACAAATAGCACCAATAGCATGACTATTACTATTTACAATATTCATTCTATCTTACATAATATTTAATATAAACATTTACTTCATTCAAAACTTTGAAAATAATAATAAAAAAAACAATAACATTATTAAACAAATAAATTGAAAATGATAACAAATCTATTCTCCGTATTTGATCCATCAACAGGAATAATATCATTAAACTGAATAAGAACTATTATAGGAATAATAATGTTACCAATAATATTCTGAATTATACCATCACGATTTACTAAAACAAATTTATTATTAATAAAAACACTAATAAATGAACTAAAAATATTAATAAATAAAAACTCAAAAGGAAATCTATTAATATTTAATTCAATATTCATATTTATTTTATATAACAATATAATAGGACTATTTCCATACATTTTTACCAGTTCAAGACACCTTACATTCACATTAACAATAGCATTACCAATATGATTATCACTAATAATTTTTGGTTGACTAATAAAAACAAATAAAATATTTTATCATTTAATTCCAATCGGAACACCCCCAATTCTTATACCATTCATAGTATGTATTGAAACAACAAGTAACCTAATTCGACCAGGATCATTAGCTGTACGATTAACAGCAAATATAATCGCAGGACACCTATTAATAACATTACTAGGAAATATAACATTAAACTCAAGAAAAACCATTATTATAATAATCTTACTAGTACAAATAACACTTATAATATTTGAAATAGCAGTTTCAATTATTCAATCATATGTATTCACAGTTTTAAGAACACTATACTCAAGAGAAATTTAATAACAAACTAATGAAAAAAAATCACCCCTTTCACCTAGTAGATATAAGTCCTTGACCAATTACAGGATCAATTGGAGTAATAACACTAACATCAGGAACAGTAATAATATTTCAAAAAACAAACTTCAACTTATTAATATTAGGATTAATAATTACTATAATAACAATATATCAATGATGACGAGACATTACACGAGAATCAACATTTCAAGGACTTCATACATCAAAAGTAACAAAAATAATAAAAATAGGAATAATCATATTTATTATTTCAGAAATCTTATTCTTCTCATCATTCTTTTGAAGATTCTTTCATAGAAGACTTGTACCAACGATAGAAATTGGAATAAACTGACCTCCAAAGAGAATCACAACATTTGATCCAATACAAATTCCACTTTTAAATACAATAATTCTATTATCTTCAGGTATTACAATCACATGAGCACACCATAGAATCATAGAAAAAAATCATAATCAAGTAATCCAAAGAATATTCTTCACAATTATATTAGGAATTTACTTCTCACTATTACAAGGATATGAATATTACAAAGCACCATTCTCAATTGCAGATTCAATCTATGGATCAACATTTTTTATATCCACAGGATTTCACGGACTACACGTACTAATTGGAACAACATTTATTATTATTACCATAATACGACATATAATATTTCATTTCTCTAATATTCATCACTTTGGATTCGAAGCAGCCGCTTGATATTGACACTTTGTAGATCTAGTATGATTATTTTTATATATTTCTATTTACTGATGAGGTAATTATTCTTTTAGTATATTAGTATAATTAACTTCCAATTAAAAGGACTGTAAATAACAGAAAGAATAATAATAAAAATAATAGCCTCAAGAATAATAATTATATTAATCATTAATACACTAATAATAATTACAATTTTTATTTCAAAAAAAAGAAACATAGACCGAGAAAAATCATCACCATTTGAATGTGGATTTGACCCAATTAACTCACCACGTATTTCATTTTCATTACATTTCTTCCTGATAGCAGTAATCTTCCTAATTTTCGATGTAGAAATTGTATTAATTTTACCAATCACAATTATAACAAAATTCATAATTACAAAAGAATGAATAACCTCAAGATTAATAATTATTATTGTACTTATTACAGGACTGTACCATGAATGAAATCAAGGAATATTACAATGAAGAAATTAGGATTATATTTAATAATAATAACTGATCTGCAATCAGTAGGTGCTAAACAAGCTAATCTTATTAAATAGAGAAGTAACAATACAATTAGTTTCGACCTAATAATTAAGAATAAAAATTCTTCCTATTTAATTAACTAAAGCCAAAAATAGAGGCAATTTATTGTTAATAAAAAAATTGAATAAAATTCTAGTTAAAAGGAAAAAATGAAAAATTAAGAAGCTGCTAACTATCTTATTAAGCGGTTCAATTCCGTTAATTCCTTAAATTTATGAAGTTTATTAAACATTTCATTTTCAATGAAAAAAAAGGAATATAAATTATTCCTCATAAATATTTTAAAGTAAAAATTACTATCACAATATCTTCAATATTAAGCTTTAAATATTAAGCTATTAAAATAATTAAACATAAATAAAATAAATACTAATCAAAAAAAAAAACTTAATATATAAATCCTAAAATTATTAATTTGAACAAACTGATTATACTTAAAAATGTAAACAATAAAATTAGATAAACCTATGGGCCCAATGTATTCACCTCAACCTTGATCTAAAATCCTATAATACAATAAATTAAAAGAAAAAAATACTTTATTAATAAAAGAAGTAAAAAAAATAGGTAAAAATCACATTGAACCTATAAAAAATACAGATAAAGAATAATAATTAATAAAACTAAAATTAAATAAACTTAATTCATAACCCAATCAACCTCCAAACAAAACAAAAAAAATAGTTCTCATCCTTAAATTTAATGGTAAACAAACTAACATAGGAGTCTTAAAAATTAGTCAACTCATAAATGAACCACCAAAAACAGAAAAAAAAACCATAAACAAAATTCTGACCTTTATATTTTTAGAATCATCAAAAACAGATAAATAACAAAAAGAATTTATATCACAAGATATACTATAATAACTTAAACGAAAAGAATACATTACTGTTAAACCAATTCTAATCATCAAAAAAAAAAAAAAAAAAAAATTTAATATTCTTATATTAATCATATCAATAATTAAATCCTTAGAATAAAATCCAGATAAAAACGGAAAACCACACAAAGCTAAATTAGAAATATTTATACAAGAACTAATAATAGGCATCTGAATAATCAAATTACCCATAAAACGAATATCTTGATTACCTCATATACAATGAATAACCACTCCTGAACATAAAAATAATAAAGCCCTAAATAAAGCATGAATTAACAAATGAAAAAATGCCATAGTAGAAAATCCCAACATTAATACAGATATTATAAATCCCAGCTGACTTAAAGTAGATAATGCAATAATTTTCCTTAGATCAAACTCAAAATTAGCACAAATTCTAGCTATTAACATAGTAAGCAAAGAAATAATAATAAAAAAATCAACAAAATAAAAATTACAAATCAAAAAATCAAAACGAATCAATAAATAAACACCAGCAGTAACTAATGTAGAAGAATGAACCAAAGCAGACACAGGAGTAGGAGCAGCTATAGCTGCTGGTAACCAAGAAGAAAAAGGCAATTGAGCTCTTTTAGTAAAAGAAGCAATAATAATAACAAAAATAAATATATAAAATTCTCCCAATTTTTCCAAATAAAAAAAATAGTGTCATCTACCAAAATTTATTATTCAAGCAATAGAAACCAATAATATAACATCACCTACACGATTTCTTAAAGCAGTTAATATTCCAGCATTAAAAGACCTATTATTTTGATAATAAATTACCAAACAATAAGAAACCAAACCCAAACCATCCCAACCTAATAAAATTCTAACTAAATTAGGACTAATAATCAAAAACATCATAGACAAAATAAACAAAAAAACCAAAAATATAAAACGCTTCCTATTAACATCATAATATATATACTCCATTCTATAACAAATTACTAAAGAAGAAATTCCTAATACAAAAGATATAAAAACTATTGATATTCAATCAAAAATAAAAGATATATAAATACAATTCGAATTAATAGAAATAATTAACCACTCAAACAAAAATATTCTATCACTAATAATTAAATAAATAGAAACAAAAAAAAATAATAAACTAAAAACCATAAGAACTAAAAATATATAAAATCCAATACTAAACTTATAATTCATAGACCTAAGATCAAAAAGATATCTAGGATACCACAAATCATAATTTTTTAAATTAAAATACCCAAGTAAAACAAAATAAATATATTCATCTTTAATAAAAATAAATTTAATGGTAATCAATGAAGAATTAATAACAAATACTCACGAACATAACCACTAGAAAAACTATAATAACCAGAATAAAAATTACCATGTTGAGTATAAGAAAAAAGATAAAATCTATAACAAGCTCTCATAAAAGAAATAAATATAATAAAAAAAATGGAAAAAGACGATCAAGAAATTAATCTATTAATAATTATAATTTCACCCAATAAATTAATTGAAGGTGGGCTAGCCATATTACAAGAACAAAAAAGAAATCATAATAAAGATATTGAAGGTATAAAACTTATTATACCCCTATTAATAAAAAATCTACGTCTACCCAATCGTTCATAAATAATATTTGAAAGACAAAAAAGTCCAGAAGAACATAAACCATGTCCTAATATTAAAACATAAGAACCAGAACAACCTCAAATAGATATAGTTATAATTCCCATTATAACCAAGCTCATATGAGAAACTGAAGAATAAGCAATTAAAGACTTAACATCTCTCTGAATAATACAAATAAATCTAATAAATATACCTCCATATAAACCAATAGAAATCCAAAAATAATTAAAAAAAAGAAAATAACCAGAAACAAGAGATATAACTCGATAAAGACCATATCCACCTAACTTTAACAATACCCCAGCCAAAATCATTGAACCAGAAATAGGAGCTTCAACATGAGCCCTCGGTAATCAAAAATGAAATATAAATATAGGAAGCCTAACCAAAAAAGCAAAAATCAAACCAAAATAAAGTAAAAAATAATCACAAAAAAAAGATGAACCAATTATATATATACAACTACCATTAACATCATAACAAAAAAAAATAGATAACAACAAAGGTAAAGAAGCTAATAAAGTATAAAACAATAAATAATAACCAGCATTTAAACGCTCAGGTTGATAACCTCAACCAAAAATTAAAATTAAAGTAGGAATTAAACTAGACTCAAAAAAGAAATAAAATATAAATAAATTCATAACACTAAAAGACATAAACAAAAAAATCATTAAAAACAAAATCATAAAAATAAAAGAATACCTATAATTATTTATATACCTAATAAAAAATCTAGATATAATTATCAAAGAACCAATTCAAAATCTTAAAATAATTAAACCCAAGGAAATAATATCAACCCCCAAAAAATAACCCAACGAAAAAAAATCAAAATCATAATTAATTAAAAAAACTAAAAAACACAAAATAAATAAACAGATTGAACTAATCAAAAATCAAAAAAATAAAGGGATCAAAAAAAAAAAAAAAAAAAAAAACCTTAGCATATAACCAAACTAAAAGATTTTAAATAGTCATTACCATGGGAACGAATTAAAGATACTAAAACAGATAAACCTATTACTCCTTCACAAACTCTAAACGTTAAAAAAATTAACACAAAATAAAACTCAAAATTAAATCTAACTAAATAATAATATAATAATAAAAACAAAGATAAAATAATAAATTCTAATCTTAACAAACACATAAAAACATGTTTATGAACTAGACATAAACTTAAAATACCAATAATATATATATATATATAAACAAATATGAATAAATTCATTAGTTTTAATAGTTTAATTAAAAAACAATGGTTTTGTAAATCATTAATAGGTAAATCCTTTAAAACTTCAGCAAGAAGAATAAACTCTTTTCTTAAATTTCCAAAACCTAAATTTTTTAAAAAACTACTTGCTGCATAAAAATAATAATTATTACAACATTTACAATTTCATCAACACTATTTTTAATAATAAAACACCCATTATCATCAGGATTTATACTACTAATACAAACAATATTAGCATGTATAATAAATAGTATAAATTCATATTCATATTGATTTTCATATATTCTATTTATTATTTTCATTGGAGGAATAATAGTATTATTTATTTACATTGCAAGAATTGCATCAAACGAAAAATTTAAATTTTCCATAAAAATTATTATAATAATAATATTAATAATAATCATCATTATAATAATCGATAAAAACATATTAATTAACTTAACAAATGAAACATTAACATATACAAAAACTATAAAAACTAATAACAAAGAAATAATATCAATTATAAAAATATTTAATTATCCTACAATAATACTATCCATAATATCAATTTTATATTTATTATTTACTATAATTTCAGTTGTAAAAATTACAAACATTGAAAAAGGGCCATTACGTATAAAAAACTAATGTATAAATCTTTACGAAAAAAAAAACTATTAAATATCCTTAATTCAATAATTATTGATTTACCAGCCCCAACTAATTTATCAAGATGATGAAATTTTGGATCCCTATTAGGTATATGCTTAATAATCCAATTAGTAACAGGAATCATTCTAGCAATACATTATAATGCTAATATTAACATTGCATTTGATAGAATCAGTCATATTTGTCGAGACGTAAATTATGGATGAATAATTCGAACATTCCATGCTAATGGCGCATCATTATTTTTTATATGTATGTTTATTCACATCGGACGTGGGATTTATTATGGATCATATAAATTCTTATTAACATGAATCACAGGTATTATTATTTTATTAACAACAATAGCTGCAGCATTTTTAGGCTATGTGTTACCATGAGGACAAATATCATTTTGAGGAGCTACAGTAATTACAAAATTACTTTCAGCAATTCCATATATCGGTAGAATATTAGTAAAATGAATTTGAGGAGGTTACGCCGTTGATAACCCTACATTAAACCGATTTTTTACTCTACATTTTATATTACCATTCATAATTTCAGGGTTAGCAGGATTACATATCTTTTTTCTTCATCAAACAGGATCAAATAACCCACTAGGAATTAATTCAAATAATGACAAAATTCCATTTCATCCATACTTCTCAATTAAAGACATTATAGGATTTATAATTATAATTACAATATACATAATATTAAACATTATAGAACCTTACCTTTTAGGAGACCCCGATAACTTTTCCCCAGCAAATCCACTTAATACACCAACTCATATCAAACCAGAATGATACTTCTTATTTGCATACGCAATTCTACGTTCAATTCCTAACAAATTAGGGGGTGTAATTGCATTATTAATATCAATTTTAATCTTATTATTTATTCCAATATTACAAACCAGAAAATTCCGAAGAATATCATTTTATCCAATTAGTCAAATAATATTTTGAATTATACTATCAACAATTATTATACTTACATGAATTGGAGCTAAACCAGTAGAAGAACCATTTATTTATACAGGAAAAACCTTAACATGAATATACTTTTTATACTTTATTTCTGAACCAATCTCAACAAAAATATGAGATAAATTAATTACATAGTTAATTAACCTAAAAGTATATATTTTGAAAATATAATCTAAGAAAATAAAATTTTCTATTAACTTAAAAACAAATACTAAAATAAATGAAGTTAACTTTAACTAAAAATTAATAACTAAGCACTTAAAACCTAAAAAAAAAATAAAATAATTTAATGAAACAGGTAAATAACTCCTTCAACATATATATATAAGTTTATCATAACGATAACGAGGTAAAGTACCACGGACCCAAATAAAAAAAAAACAAACTATTCTTACTTTTAAAAAAAATAAATAAGAATCCAAATTACAACCCAAAAAAATAATCACAAACAAAATTCTCATAAAAATAATTCTACAATATTCAGCTAAAAAAATATAAGCAAAACCTCTTGAACTATACTCAACATTAAAACCAGAAACTAACTCAGATTCACCTTCAGCAAAATCATAAGGAGATCGATTAGTTTCAGCTAAACATGAAGAAATCCAACATATACTCAAAGGAAAACATAAAAAAAAAAATCAAATGTAACATTGAAAATAATAAAAATCAATAAAACTATATCTTCTAATCAAAAAAATAAATGATAATAAAATTATTGATAATCTTACTTCATAACAAATAGTTTGAGCAACAGCTCGCAATCCCCCAAGCAAAGAATAAATAGAACAAGAAGACCAACCAGACACCATAACCCCATAAACTCCTAAACTTGTACAACACAAAAAAAACAAAATACCAAAATTAAAATCAATTAAATTAAATAAAAAAGGAAATACTAATCACAAAATTAAAGAAACAAAAAATCTAAAAATAGGACAAAAAAAATAAATAAAAAAGTTAGATATATAAGGAACTATTTGTTCCCTAGAAAATAACCTAATAGCATCAGAAAAAGGTTGAAAAATACCAATAAATCCAACTTTATTAGGACCCCTGCGATATTGAATATAACCTAAAACCCTTCGTTCAAACAAAGTTAAAAATACAACTCTTAGCAAAACAAATAAAATCAAAATTAAAACATTAATATAATACACGTACTAATTGTAATATGAATACATAAATAAATTCTAAATTTATTACACTTAAATCTGCCAAATTAGCTTTAATAAAATTCAAAAAAAAATTATTAATCAATTATACTGGTCCTTTCGTACTAAAATAATCAATAAATATTAAAGATAGAAACCAACCTGGCTCACGCCGGTCTGAACTCAGATCATGTAAGAATTTAAAAGTCGAACAGACTTAAAATATAGAAAATCTACCCCCTAATTTAATCTTAATCCAACATCGAGGTCGCAAAATTCTTTATCGATATGAACTCTACAAAAAAATTACGCTGTTATCCCTAAGGTAACTTATTCTTATAATCAATAATACTAGATCATAAATAAACATAAATAAATGAAATAATAAAATAAAGTTAAAAACATTAATTACTTGTCACCCCAACAAAAAATTTATTAAAAATTAAAAAATATAAATAAACCAAAATAATAATAACAAAAAAAATTTTAAGCTCTATAGGGTCTTATCGTCACTTAAAAAAACTTAAGCTTTTTCACTTAAAAATTAAATTCAAACTAAATATTAAAGAAAGTTAATTTCTCATTCAATCATTCATTCCAGACTCCAATTAAAAGACTAATTATTATGCTACCTTTGCATGGTCAATTTACCATGGCTATTAAATTAATATCATTGAGCAGATTAGATCTTTAATATAAATACTAAAGACCATGTTTTTGATAAACAGGTGAAAACAATTTTTGCCGAATTCCTATTATAAATATAATTATTATACTAATATAATCATTATTAAATAAATAAATAATTAAAATAATAATCTTAATAAAAAATAAAATCAAAAAAAAATAAAATATAAAATAAAATAAATAATTACATAATTAAATGAATGCTAATTCTAAACCTACAAAAATTATTTAATAAAAAATTATTACAACTTCATTAAGATTATCCCTAATAAAATAACATTAAAAAATTAAACGAAAAAAAAATAACAATAAAACTAATTAATAAAAAATTAAATTTAATCTTAAGAAACTAGATATCAACAAAAACGAATAACATATCATTACCAAAAATAAATAATTAATAATTATGTAACATTAAATAACACTTAATAATTAAATCCCTCATATTCGAGAAAATAAAAATAAATTAATATAAATTAATCATCCCTGATACAAAAGGTAAAAAAATAAATATACTTCAACATAATAAAATAATTAACCTTTTAAGTACATATAAACTATAGACAAAATAATTAAATTCAAAATTTTACTAAAACAAAAAAATTACTTTTACAAAAAAAAAATAAACAAAATCAAATAAATAATTAATCAAATTAAATTGAATTGAACAATTAAATATATTAGTGTAAATAATAAGCTTAACCAGTAAAGCTATAACTTGAATAAAAATAAACTTTCTAACTTCACCTTCCGGTAAAATTACTTTGTTACGACTTGTCTCAAATTAATGAGAATGACGGGCGATATGTACATAATTAAGAGCCAATAATCAAAATAAAATTACTATTTAAAATTACTATTAAATCCAATATCAATTAGTCTATTACAAAACAAAATCCAAAATATAAATAATGTAATCCATAATCACTCAAATATAAACTGCACCTTGACCTGACATAAATCCAACTTTTTAAGAACATAGAAAATATACATCTTATAATACATTCAATGACAGAGATATACAAGTATAAAAAAAGTATAATCAATCGTGGAATATCAATTACGAAACAGATTCCTCTAAAAAGACTTAATTACCGCCAAATTCTTTGAATTTAAAGATCATAACTAATAATAATCAATCTATAAAATTTACATTTAAAATAATAGGGTATCTAATCCTAGTTTAAAAAAAAATTTCTCAGACAAATTTATAAATAAGAAAAAAAATTAATAAATAATTTCACCTAATTAATTAATAGAAAAACATCCAATAATAACAAAATACTAAAAGACAAAAACTTAATAATAAATAATTGTTTAACCGCGAATGCTGGCACAAAATTAGTCATTTAAATAATCAATTAACAATATCAAACAAAAGTAAATTAATAGAACTAAATACTGCGAATTATAAAATAATCATTTAGAAATAATTTATTCTCACAAAAACTTACATGTAAATTATTGATAAAACCAAGTTTAAAGCAAGAATCAAACTTTATTAAGAACAAAAAAATTCATGGTCCCAATAAATACAAAACTTTATGTGATTTACTATTAACTATTAATAACACTAATAACAATTAAATAAATAATAAAAATAAACATTATTAAAGAGATAACTCTTATTTATATAAATAGATATTTATTAATTAATAAATTCTTATTCATTAATTCGATTTTTTATTAATTGATTCTATCCTCTTCTACTTGGAGGGGAAGAGGATAGAATCGTTACTTATGAGAAAATAAGAACTTAATAATTATAAAATCATTTAATATATATAGGAGTTACTACTTCTACCTTTGGATTTTTTGGGATTGGGGGGGGATCTCTCTCTTTTAGAAAAAAAAGTAAACATGGTTTCTACTTTATTATATAAATCCACCACATTTTTTAAAAAAAAGCCCGAAGAAGTAATTGTTGACCCAAATTCCAAAATGATAGTTTCCCACTTAAACTTAAATTAATCATAAACCAATAGTAATATCAATAATAAAAATAAATATTATCAAAAATAATTTTACACATTTATAATTTTCACCTCACTAAACAAAAAATTAATAAACAAAAAATATTAAATTAATTTAACCAAAACCATTTTTAAAAATTATTCATTTTATAAAAAA